ATTGTGCTTAAATGGCTTTTATTTTTTTTGAAATATGAAACTATATGAATAACTGATAAACTCCATGAAAGAAAGATTAATGATTCATATAAATCACTTAGTGGGAAATGCCCTGAATAAATCCAACGGGTGACTAATAATACGGTTATACATAAAAAAGTAGCTATCATTCCCTTTTCTGACGAATCATTTAGTTTTATGATTTCATCGATTAATAAAGTTATCAAATGAATTGTAATTACAATGGAAACGATCGAAAAGGAAATATGAGTTAATATATGCTCTAAAGTTGAAAATATCATAAAAATTTTAAAAAGGAGGAATCCTGAAATATAAATTAGGAATTGAATTCATTTTAGAATCTATTGTATCTCTTTTCGAAGAAGGTCTGCCGCCACTCGGACTCGAACCGAGATGCTCTAGCACTGCTTCCTAAGAGCAGCGTGTCTACCGATTTCACCATAGCGGCTTGTTCGAATTCATAATAGCCTATTCATAGTCAATCGTCGAGATTTAAGGAGTCAACTCAATGAAATATTTTTAGTAAAGATTCAAACGTATGAATAAAACTTTGTTCAAATAGTAATTCGAAGGTTCATTATTTTGGGGTATGGGTTTTATTTACCTTAGTGCTTTGGTGTAGTTTATGCTCTTCTATAATTCAATTCAATAGAATCGAACTCTTGAAACTAGAAAGTTCGACCCTCTAGTTATTAGTTATTGATAGAACTAAAAAAGATTTATTTTTTTTTTTTTTTTCATAAAAATTTTCTCATTTATATTATTTCCTACAAGTGAAAAAATGGATTTTATCAATGAACACAAAATATACCCCTTTTTTTTACTTTATTACTCAAAACTGACACATTATTCGGACAAAAAATTCCAGGCTTTTGTCAGTTGGGTTGAAAGAGACAGATATATGGGAAATTAATATATTAATTAGATTAATTCAGAGAAATAAGAAGTCAGAAAGTTACACAAAAAGTTTTCAAAATAAATGAATAAATTAGTTCCAACGATGTATTAATTTTAACAAAAGATCTTTTAGTTACCCTTCATTTATATATCTATTTCTATTTATATATCGAGAAAAACTTCGATTATTGTAATTGTGACAAATAGGTTGATGGGGAAAAAAGACTCCCCACCCCCCAAAACAAGAAAATATACTAAAAGAAAATATACTAAAACAGGGCTCAAGCTTTGTATCTTGTCTTTATTCTTTTTTCAAAAGTTTTTTTAGAATTTACTAACCACCCCCTAAACCGAAGAATTCTTATTATATATATCCTATCAGTGAAGCGAGTTATAGTTCATATTGATTAGCCACAAACAACAGGTTTGTTAATTTTCTATTAAGAATGAAATGGGCCTCTTTTTTGATTCAGATTATTCCAATGTTTTATTTTATGACTTATTTGTTTGTCGCAAAAAAAAACTTTTTGAGTTTCCGGTAGAAAGAGATTTCCCTAATGACAACGCTTTTAAGGCTGCCCAATATCCTTTCCCTTTCCAAATATTTTTACGAATACGCTTTTTTGATATAGAAGTACGTTTTTTTGGAACTGCCATTTAAAAATTAAGAGGTTACTCGTTGTTATAGTTGGATGTGAAAGACATCTATTGGTCAAAAAGAATCTATTCATTATCTAGTTAGTCTCTAGATAATATTATATTTATATTATCTTCAGAAAAAAAAAAAAATATTATAGATAAAAGATATGCGAAAATCGTACAAAATCTTACTATAAAAATAGCATTTAATTTTTTTCAACAAAAAGTTTTTCTATATATAGAATATTCGTAAGAAAGACTCGTTTTATTGATTCGTGTCTTTATCTTTATTTGTTGTTCTTTATGATTCACATCTATTTCTATAGAATCCGCGATGTTGTAAGAACCTATAAGAACCCATTGCCTTAGTGAAAACTTTAAGAACCCATTGCCTTATGAAAACTTTAATTTTTTCTATTTATTGGTCAAATTTGAGGAAAGAATACTCCCAAATTCCATTTTTAAATTCGAATCAAACTAATCATTAAAGTAATTAATCTGTTAAAAGATACATGGTTTGGTAAAAGAAATCTTAGTGATTTTTTTATTAATTTGATTGATTTTACCCCCTTTTGATAAATAGACAAATAAATCTTATATAAAATGTTAGATATTTTAGCGTTTCCTAGAAATGTTTTTTATTGAAATGGAAAATAATCAATCAATTTCATAATGAAACTAGTTAATGATTTGGAACAAACTAACTAAAAAGCGAGATTAGTACAAATTTTTTAACTTAGTGAATCCTATGATTCATATCGATTCATATCAGAGTCAAGTACTTTTTTTAGTGTAATTTTTTATCCTTACTTTATGAATATAAAGTCATCTAATAATAATGAGAATTTGCATTTTCGTTATTTTAAGAAAATCCTAGTTAATATCGCTTTTTATGAGCAAGTTGGTCATATCATTTGCCCAATTGTAACTTCTTTATTTTAATATTTGAAGTATGTTGGAAAGACTCAGAATAAGTAAGAATATATAAAATTCGAAAATTATCTTTAAGTTAGTACATCTCTTCTTGATTTTTTTTTATTGACCCCTTTTTTTTGAAATTGAAAGGGGGTAGAATCCGGTAAATCGGAAACAATTAATTAAGAATAAAAAACTTTTTTTATGGAACAGACATATCAATATGCGTGGATAATACCTTTCCTTCCACTTCCAGTTCCTATGTTAATAGGAGCGGGACTTCTTCTTTTTCCGTCGGCAACAAAAAGTCTTCGCCGTATGTGGGCTTTTCAAAGTGTTTTTTTGTTAAGTATAGTCATGATTTTTTCGATCAATCTGTCTATTCAGCAAATAAATGGCAGTTCTATCTATCAATATGTATGGTCTTGGATCATCAATAATGATTTTTCTTTAGAATTAGGTTACTTGATCGACCCACTTACTTCTATTATGTCAATATTAATCACTACTATTGGAATTATGGTTCTTATTTATAGTGATAATTATATGTCTTATGATCAAGGATATTTGAGATTTTTCGCTTATATGAGTTTTTTCAGTACTTCTATGTTAGGATTAGTTACTAGTTCTAATTTGATACAAATTTATATTTTTTGGGAATTGGTCGGAATGTGTTCATATCTATTAATAGGGTTTTGGTTCACACGGCCTGTTGCGGCAAATGCTTGCCAAAAGGCATTTGTAACTAATCGTGTTGGGGATTTTGGTTTATTATTAGGAATTTTAGGTTTTTATTGGATAACAGGGAGTTTCGAATTTCGAGATTTATTCAAAATATTCAATAACTTGATTTCTAATAATCACAATGAAGTCAATTTTTTATTTGTTACTTTGTGTGCCGTTCTATTATTTGCCGGTGCGGTTGCTAAATCTGCACAATTTCCCCTTCATGTATGGTTACCGGATGCCATGGAGGGGCCTACTCCTATTTCGGCTCTTATACATGCTGCTACTATGGTAGTCGCGGGCATTTTTCTTGTAGCTCGGCTTTTTCCTCTTTTCATAGTCATCCCTCACATAATGAATTTCATCTCTTTGGTAGGAGTAATAACAATATTATTCGGAGCTACTTTTGCCCTTGCTCAAAAAGACATTAAGAGAGGTTTAGCCTATTCCACAATGTCTCAATTGGGTTATATGATGTTAGCTCTAGGTATGGGGTCTTATCGAAGTGCTTTATTTCATTTGATTACTCATGCTTATTCGAAAGCATTATTGTTTTTAGGATCTGGATCCGTTATTCATTCAATGGAAACTCTTGTTGGATATTCTCCAAATAAAAGTCAGAATATGGTTTTTATGGGGGGTTTAACAAAGCATGTCCCAATTACCAAAATCGCTTTTTTATTAGGTACACTTTCTCTTTGTGGTATTCCGCCTCTTGCTTGTTTTTGGTCCAAAGATGAAATTCTTAACGATACTTGGTTGTATTCACCAATTTTCGCAATAATAGCTTGGTTTACAGCGGGATTAACCGCATTTTATATGTTTCGAATCTATTTACTTACTTTTGAAGGACATTTAAACGTTCATTTTAAAAATTACAGTGGCAAAAAAAATACCCCCTTCTATTCAATATCTTTATGGGGTAAAGAAGATTCGAAAATAATTAACAAAAATTTTCGTTTATTAACGTTATTAACAATGAAAAATCATGAGATTGCTTCTTTTTTTTCAAAAAAAACGTATCGAATTGATCAGAATGCAAGAAACATCACACAACCTTTTATTACTATTACCCGTTTTGGAAATAAGAAGTTTTTTTCGTATCCTTATGAATCAGATAATACTATGTTATTTCCTATACTTGTATTGGTTCTATTTACGTTGTTCGTTGGATCCCTAGGAATTCCTTTCAATCAAGAAGGAGTGTATTTGGACATATTATCAAAATGGTTAACTCCGTCTATAAACCTTTTACATAAAAATTTGAATAATTCAATAGATTGGTATGAATTTTTGAAAGATGCTCTTTCTTCAGTTAGTATAGCTCTTTTTGGAATATTTATAGCCTTCTTGTTATATAAACCTGTTTATTCGTCTTTGCAAAATTGGGATTTAATTAACTATTTTGTTAAAACTGGTCCTAAAAGAATTCTTTTGGACAAAATAATAAATGGTATATATGATTGGTCATATAATCGTGGTTACATAGATGCTTTTTATGCAAGATTCTTTATTGGGGGAATAAGAAGATTGGCCAAGTTAACTTCTTTTTTTGATAGACGAGTAATTGATGGAATTACTAATGGAATTGGTGTTTTGAGTTTCTTTGTAGGCGAAGGTATCAAATCTATAGGTGGCGGGCGCATCTCTTCTTATCTTTTCTTGTATTTATTTTTTGTATCAATCTTTTTATTAATTACTTCTTTTTTTTGACACTTGCTTTGCGACTACGTTTAGTAGGCCTATAAATTATTACTTTATCCCTTTTTCTTGAACGTATCTGATAATCCAATGGTAGGCCT